GAAGAATAAAAATAAATTAAATAAATATTAAATAGAAATAAGAAAGAATTGAACTAAAAAATCTCGGATTTTTTAGTTCATAATGTATTTCATGAATCTAAGTGGAATAAGCAAAGTGGATTCCTTGTTGGTTAGTCGAGTTCCAATGAAAACCACACAATTGAAGGAAATGTCCGAATTTGCTATTTAGAAAATCAATAAACTAAGGTTTTGTCGTTCTAGATATCGGATTCAACGGAAACAATTACAGCAGTAGGGAGGGGGGGGAATCAAAAAACAAGTCGAGCAAAATTATACAAAGTTATATATAAGTTGCTACCCCCCCCTTAGTCTTTCTTTAATTGAATTTCGTTTGATTAGACGGAAGTTACTTAAAAACTTCCGCTTTCTTTAAAAGATTCTGAACAGTTCCTGTGGGTTGAGCACCTTTTTCAAGGAAATATAGAATAAGAGGAACGTTTAAATAAGTTTGATTCTTCATTGGATCATAAAACCCCACTTTTCTAAGATCTTTTCCTTCTCTTCGGCATCGAACATCAATTGCAACGATTCGATAGACGGCTCATTGGGATAAATGTAGATGACCAACACCCCCCCTAGAACCGTATAGGAAGTTTTCTCCTCGTACGGCTCGAGAAAAATGATTTGCTTCGAAGTTTTGTCTATGTATGCAATTCTAATAAATTAAATGACAAATGGGCCTAGAAAATCAATTAGACTCTGATTTCAGTCTTTTTTCCTTCCTGAAAATGAAAAAGAAACCATTCGTACTCATAACTCAAGTTGGATAACTCTCAAATAGCTCAAAGGAAAAATCTTTAGTCACTTTCATTTATTGAGTGGTCTTTAACCCCTTTTGTTTTGTTTGTCTTTTGTCTCGTTTCAAATTCTATTTGTATTCTTTAGTCTGATCCAATTAGTGAGACTATCGAGACAATTAAAAAGGTCTTTCCTTGTTCTTAGATCCTTTATCCTTATTTTAAATCATTGGGTTTAGACATTACTTCGGTGCTTCTTAATCCTTTCAAAGTGGCAGCAACATACCCCTTTTTTGATTTCTTTCTATCAAAGAATCCTACGGACAGTTGATTCACGTGTGATACACTTTGAATCGAAAAAGTTTGCTAAATTCTAACAAGTCTTGCTTTTGAATTGGAAACTTGCTCGAATTGGATCCTTTCGATTTCTATATATGGAAGATACGTTTACGAAGTTGTTCCGATTAATTGGCATTAACCCTAGATCCTTGCCCCCGAGAAATGAATTAATCCTTTCTACTCGAGCTTCATCGTGGACTATTTACAACCCAACAAAAAATCGAGTGTAACAGAACAAACAATGTCGAGCCAAGAGCACTCTCATCCTTAGATAAATCGAAAATGGTGGATGGAAAAATCCACAACGGATCGTGTCCTTCAAGTCGCACGTTGCTTTCTACCACATCGTTTCAAACGAAGTTTTAACATAATATTCCTCTAATTTGGAACCGGTATGGAATTGATTCAATTATGGAATCATGAATAGTCATTGGTTCAGTTGTACATAGACATCGTAATCTAGGCTTTTTCTTCTATATATGATAATATGATATGAAACGATTTTTCTGAAAAAGTCTTAGCAAGACAGCATCTTTCACATACATAAATAATATATAGATAATATAGATAATAGCAAGAAATCGAAATATATAAACGAATAACTCTTTTAATCTGCATCTTCAAGTGACTCAACAGGATAGATTAAACGATTTCCTAGTTTTTGAGTACCAAATAAAGATTCCACTTACAAGCAATCATTAAAAATATTTAATAAAAATAGTTCTAATTGAAATTGAAAAAGTTTCCTATTTAGACATCATTATTTAATTTGAAGAAAATTGGACAATAAGCATGACGTTTGATCTTCATAGGAAGATAAGTCTTTCTTTTTGAATTGACTCATCACTTTTAAATAGATAAAAGAAAAACGAAATCCAATTTTTTTCATGAGATGGATAAAAAAATGATCTAAGTTCAGATTTGAATCTTTATTCCTTTCATCTGATTACGAAAATCAAATTACGAAAATCAAAAAAATAAGGAGGGTTTTTCGTATCTATCAGATAGACTGAAGAGTTGTCACTGTTATAGATATTCTATTCTATAATATAGAATTTAAATAATTTAAGGTATCAAAAATCTTTTTCACAAAAACCGAAAAATTATTGTCATTGAAATAGAACGATACATACCATATAAGCGAAATATTTCCTCATTTTATATATTTTAGATGATATATATTTATAGATTTTGTTTAACATGGGATTAAGTAATATTTCACAATAATCGACTCTTATCATAAAGTGAATAAAAGGGTGATAGGGGAAATCACCCCTGCCTCAATTGTTCTGTAGATTTCCAATTTTTACTTAGAACCAAACACGAAATACCTAAATAAAATGAGATTCAAAGAAAATATATCGGCTCCATAACATATTTCTATATGATATGTAACTTGATCG